AAAGAAAAGACGAATTCCAATCACATCCCCTATCACTGAAAGCCAATCCTTACCCAAGGAGGAAAGAAAATCGAACAGCCTAGCTGCCTTATTTTGAATTTTCCTTCCTCCCCTCGACAATCAAGCTGCACTTCCTTCTAACAAGTGGCTGGAGAGTTAGCAAGCAACCTTGGCCTCTTGGCAGGAGGTTCGCTGTCCCCCTCCTTTCCGGTCCGGCCGCGGTACGGCACCTGAACTCGAAGCTACGATCAGATCCGATTGGATCTGATCCGTTCAGATTCCACAGATCCAGCCGATTGGGTCTGGTCCTATCCGACCCAACCCCGGAACTTCGAACGGCCGGCCTTTTTTGGACGGTAGAACGGGGAGAGGGGGAGTCGTGCCCATTCTCTCTCCGGGCACGAGCAGGAACATCAAAATTTCAGACCGAATACATGTACATGACAGAACGACATATTCAAAAATACGTGATCCGATTTGATAGGCTGCCTGCAGAAATAGTTTACCGACCGCATAACAATTCATTCGCGCCTGGGGCCATGTCTTCCGAACGATCATAGTACGATCGCTCATCTAATATCAAATCAATCGGTAGATCTCACTTCCTTTCCCCCATACCATAGCCGGAAAGGATAGCGTATCTACAGAAGAGAGAATACGGGCCCTTACCCTTAATTTCGTTTAGACGCGGTTCGAATGCCTTTACCCTATAGGCTGTGTTAAGCATGCTTCTTTGACAGAAAAGAAAGTTTTTTTCCATGACAACAGTCGCGACTATAAAGAGTGCGGCGGGATAATAAATACTGGTGAATAGCCAAGAGGTCAGGTACTCTCATTCCCGATCGGATCGGTATTGGCTAAAAACTATCTATCCATAGCATTTCGGACTGATTCACTTCTTTATCGAAGCCTTATCCGATCCGGGAATACCTACTGGCTACTAGAAGCGGGCACGGTGATAAAGCTTTGGTCCAAGACTTATTGGAAAGGTAATGGACCATAGGGAGGAGGATACTTTTTAGATACGAAGAATTATAGGATGATTCTTCTTATTCCAGCTTTTTCCATATAAAGGGCTAATAGAGTTGCGCTTTCTTAGTACATTGCCTTTCATTACCAACCTGTCGTCTTACAGCACGAAGTTACGAGATGTTCGCTACTATTAAATTAAGAAGGGCGGAGAGATGTTAGCCTTTCGCTATTAGTAAGCACTCCCTTCGTTTTGACCTAATGAGCTTTCTTTACGTTGAGTTAACCCGGCGGGTTCGCCTAGATGCCTAGTGGAGAACGAGCTGGTGGGAAAGAGCTGGAGATCATGAAAAGCATTTCCACACAAGGAGGCAAGCGGCTGGGAAGCTTCGCTTCTAGAATGCCGACTACATGGGAACAGATGTTGTATAGGTTGATTCTGATTCTTGCTGTCTGCTCGATTTCGAGATGTTCCCGAGAAGAAAGAGCTCGCGAGAAAGCTCGTCAGTGGAAATTGTAAAAAGTGTCGATTCCGAGGAAGAAGTGTAGTCGGGGTCGACCACAATTTCCCAAGTAAGAGATAGAATCTCACTAATTGGAAGGAAAAGGAGGGCTTCGATCCATTGTGATTCGGTTCCTTGGTGTGGAGAGATCTCTGCCATAAAACAGAGAGTTCGTAGGTCTTATTCTGTAGATCAAAGAGCGACGTAATTCTCCATTCATGAGAACTCGTATTTTAGTATAGAACAGAAGCATTCTGGGCCGACTACTACGACTACATGCGCATCTAGTGCAGTGGCTTGGAAGTAAGCTACCTTGACCATCTTCCGAAGTTCTAAATAATCTACTGATCAAACGCTGTAAGAGCGGGCTGCTCTACATTCAGTCACGCCACAGTGATCCCCGAAGCGATCTTCTTCTAGTTTCGGGACGAAATCTGGCAGCCAATTGCTGGCTCTGAATAACCAGCCCAGCAATAAGCTCAATTCTTCCATAACATAACGGGGCGAGGTTGCGCGCGAGCCAAGTGACGTAAGTGCACAAGAGTACTTCGCGCTACAACCATCTCTTTTTTATAGGTTCTACGGACCGATGCCTGCTGCTTCATCTGAGAGAAAAGAATCATAGATATGCCGGTCATTAGAAGGAAGAACCGCCATAAAAAGATTCCTCGTGTATCATCTGTAGCAAAACTATGAACGGGAGCTAGCAATCCGGACCGTATTAAAGAGGTTCCTAAGACACAGCATAGAAAAGTCACAATATTAAGAAAGAAAGTCCAAGAATTAAGAAGGGGTAAAATTACTGAATGAATACGAGCTGTGGCTAATACCCGAGGCATAAAAGAAGCATTTTCTACGGGATCCCGAAACCACCAGCCACCCCGACCTAATTCATGATGAGCCCACCAACTTCCTGGCAAGATGCCTACGGTTAAAAACCACCGACATGTCAAGATCCAAATTCTAATTGGTTCCTGGTCCTGGTCAGAGACCACTGTGTTCGCGCCGGCGGTCCAACAAAGAGGCGA